TATCGAACTTTTTAATAGGATTATCCATTATAAATGAATTTTCGAGCATTTGACTCCGTACCGCTGAAGGATTTAGTCGCACACTCGAAAGATAGCCCAGAAAGTCGAGGGAATTTTTGGATAATTGGTTTATATGGATCCTTCCTGGTTGAGACCATAAGTAAAAATGACATTGCCAAAAATTTACAAGGTAATATTTCCATTTATTCAGCAAAAGAGGTGCACCTTTTGATGCCAGAATTGATTTTCCTTGATACCTAACATAATGCATAAACGGGTCTTTGAACAACCATAGGACGGTAGGAAAATCAGTAGAAAAGACTTCTACAAGATGTTTTATTTTTCCATAGAAATATATTCGCTCAAAAAAAGTTCCAGAAGATATTGATCGTAAATGAAAAGATTGGTTACAAATAAAAATGAAGATAGATTCGTATTCACATACATAAGAATTATATAGAAACAAGAATAATCTTTGATTCCTTTTTGAAACAATGGAAATTGATTTTTTTGGAGTTGGAGTAATAAGACTATTCCTATTCTGATACTCATAGAGAAAGAATCGTAATAAATGCAAAGAAGAGGTATCTTTCACCCAGTAACGAAGAGTTTGAACCAAGATTTCCAGATGGATGGGGTGGGGTATTAGTATATCCGACACATAATTTAAATGTAAAAAATTGTCTTCTAAAAAAGGAAATATTGAATGAATTGATCGTAAATTATGAGATTTTACTATTTCTTTCCTTTCTAAGGAAAATACTAATCGTAGGGAAAATTGAATTTCCACAACGACTGCAAATCCCTCTGATATCATTTGATTTTGATAATCTAAATTCTTGTTAGGCCCCAAAAATGGATTTTGGTTGGAATCATTATCAGAAATAATTAAATGATTCGGTTGAGACATTCGAGTAATTAAGCGTTTCACAATTAGTGAGCTGGATTTATTGTCATAACTAAAATTATCCGACAAAATGCATCTATTTAAAATATGATCATGAGCAAGTGCATAAATATACTCCTGAAAGATAAGTGGATATAGGAAGTCATTTTGACTAAATTTATTGAGTTCTAAATATCCTTGATATTCCTCCATTTGAAATTAGATTTGAACCAAAGATAGGTGATTTCTTGGATTATCAAATGAAACATAGTGCGATACGGTCAAAACAAGATATTATATAAGATAGTATAGTAAAGAATAGATACCTCGGAGACAGGTGAGCTCATCGATGGACTCTCTATCCTCTCTTTTTTCATCTAATAGGTTTATGTTCGTTATAGGATAACAAGATGGTTAGAAATTTTTTATTTTTTTTTTGCAATCCAATCGCTCTTTTGATTTTGGAAAAAAAAATTATCTTTATCAATATACCGCTTCTTCTACACATTTATCTCCAATCCCTAATGGAGAATAGCTAATAGTTAGGATTCATTAAAAAAAAATGAATAATCCACTCATAGGAGAAGCCTTTCCCGCATTAGGCAATAATATATTTTTAACGTCTAATTAGATCGGGTAATCATTCAAATTAAGAACAGAAGCCCGTTGCTTTTTATTTCCCTATAATTGGAGCCATGGGGCTCTATCCATTTATTGACTTGACCCAACTTCGAATTCATTTTGTTCCGTTCCAAGACTTTAAAATAAGCCTTTGTACCGATCCGGTAAGAATGCAATATTCTCAGAATTCTCTATTGATACGACATGCTATTTTTTCCATTCATTCCCTTTCAGGATCAGTCGCGGTCTTACAAACTCTACCGATGGTCTGGACGAATTCCTTGCTTCATCCAAATGTGTAAAAGATCCTAGCCGCACTTAAAAGCCGAGTACTCTACCGTTGAGTTAGCAACCCGAATAAAAATATAAAAAGAATTAGGATGTGTAGATACAATCGAAATCAAAATAAATAAATTTGATTGCATGACACAATCAATTTTTTTTTTCACTAAAAAAAAACTTCTTGTATCACATATCACAGCGAATTCAACGAACTCAGCAGTTGAATGAAGTAAAGTAAAAAACCAAACCTATAGGACGGAGATAAATAGATTTATACACGATCAAATTATATTTGTTCGATGCGCTGTTGTCAACATAATGCGAAAAGAATACAATGGTGAAAATAGAAATAAATTCAATTTTAATCAAAAAAGTAAGGACTGGGGTTAGATTGGCACTACATAGATATTAGATACAAAAAGGTGTAGATAGAGAAAAAAAGTAGGAAAAAAGATCCAATTTGAGTCGCGCGATTTTTTAATATCTAGCTTATATTTCTTTTGTTCATTATAGAACAATATAACATGGGATTCTATGGGAACAATAATATAAATGGGTATGGATACAGTAAGAGAAGGAGAAATAGTATAGAAAAACTTATACTATATATGATCTACGAGTCATCCCCACACTTTTTTTCATTAATTGAATTTCGTTTGATTAAAGCGAAGTTCCTTAAAAACCTCCGCTTTCTTTGAAATATCATGAACAGTTCCTGTAGGTTGAGCGCCTTTTTCAAGGAAATATAGAATAGCAGGAACATTTGAATAAGTTTGATTCTTTATCGGATCATAAAAACCAACTTTCCGAAGATCTCTTCCGTCTCTTCGGGATCGAACATCAATTGCAACGATTCGGTAGACGGCTCATTGGGATAGATGTAGATGAACAAGACCCCCCCTAGAAACGTATAAGAAGTTTTCTCCTCGTACGGCTCAAGAAAAAATGATTCGAAGTTATGTCTATGTTTGTGTATAGAATTATATGGCAATATAGATCCATAAAATCTTCAAATCAATTAGACTATGATTTAAGTCCTTTTTCTTTCCTAAAAAAAAAATTGTACTCATAACTCAAGTTGGATAACTCCTCAATAGCTCAAAAAAAACCTTAGGCATTTCGTTTATTGAGTGGTCTCTAACCCCCTTCTTGTCTCGTTTAAAATCCGTTTTTATTCTTCATTCTGATTTAGTTGTTGAGACAATTGAAAATGGTGTTTCCTTGTTCCAGGATCCTTTATCTGTTCTTTGAATCATTGGGTTTAGACATTACTTCGGTGATCCTTAATCCTTTCAAAATGGCAGCAACATACCTTTTTGTGATTTCTTTCTATCAACGAATTATAAGAACGGTTAATTCCCGCGTGTTACACTTTTGATTGAAAGAGTTTTACCAAGCCCAACAAATTTTCTTTTTGGATTTGAAACTTTCTCGAATTGAATTCTTTCAATTTATATATCGAAAATATACTTACGAAGTTATTCCAGCTTATTCATCGGCACTAACCCTAGACCCTTGCCCTTGAAAAATGACTCAATACTTTCTACTCGAGCTCCATCATGTACTATTTTCATTACAATCCCAAAAAAACTGGGGGTTCTAGTCGAACAGAACAACAGATGTCGAGCCAAGAGCACTTTCATTCCTAATAAAATGGTGGATTTTTACATCCACAGCTGATCATGTCCTTCAAGTCGCACGTTGCTTTCTACCACATCGTTTCAAACGAAGTTTTACCATAACATTCCTCTAGCTTGGAATCAGTATGTAATTGATTCAATTATGGAATCATGAATAGTCATTGGGTCTGTCGGTAAATAGTAATCTATACTTTTGTCCTTCTATAATGGTTATTAATGGGTAGATATTTTCTGAAAAAGTCTCAGCAATAATGAATTCTTTTTGAATCTACATCTTGCAGTGACTCGATAGGATAGATTCAGCACTCTCACACTTTTCCAAATATCAAAAACTCATAAGAAGTCATTCAGAATATTTAATTAAATAATTTCCTACTTCCCCATCATTATTTAAATAATAAATAATGTTTTTGAGTAAGTACCACATTTTTTTTTAATCTTCATAAGAAAGATCAATCCATGTTTCTTTTCAAATTGAAACACCAATGATTTAAAACAATTTAAAACAGATAGATCAATTGAAAAAAATCCAATTTCTTTCTTTTTTTATGGAATTGGATAAAGTGGATAAAAAAGATTGATATATTAAGGGAACGTTATTCTTTCATCTGATTACTAACCATAAAAAAAATGTATGAACAACCGCCTCAAATGTTAGAGCGATTTACAACCATTTTTATAAGAGACAAAGAAAAAATGCCTAAAAATTAGGTTCAAAGAAAATGGATCTGTTACATATGTAATTTACTCGATCGTTTGTTAATGAGATTCATACAGAAAATGGATACCTTTTCATTGCTGATTAAGTTCTATCCACCCCCCCCAATTCTATGGGGATGATGGGGAGGATCAATCATAAAAAAAAAATATGATTAGAGAAGAAGAAGAATCAGTAAAAATTAGAAAAAAGAATCACATTCTATCCAATATTATTATTACACTCTTAAACAGAGGGTTGTTCAAAAAAGGAATATATATATTCCTTTTTTTCTTTTCTGAGATAACTGGGACGGAAGGATTCGAACCTCCGAATAGCGGGACCAAAACCCGTTGCCTTACCACTTGGCCACGCCCCATTTCTATTTCTATTCTTCACTAAAAAAACTAATATTAGCATGGATTGGTCGTTAATTCCAGCGCAAATAAATATCTATGGAATAGATTGTTGATAGAATTTTGCCACGTGTAGATATCTATCGAATTAATCCGGAATTGATTGATCATTACATATAATTTCATTAAGATAGAAGATATTGTATAAAAGTAGGATTTCTTCTATTCTCTTTTGAGAATGGGAGGATTTTTGATTAGGTGAGTGAGTTCAAAATATTTTTTGGTCCACTTTACTTTCTTCATCATTTTTTGCCTTATATCAATAACTCAATAAAAATGCAATTATCTCCAAGAAAAAAATCTTTGTTATGCTTAATATTTTTAGTTTGATCGGTATCTGTCTTAATTCTGTCCTTTATTCGAGTAGTTTTTTCTTTGTCAAATTACCCGAGGCCTATGCTTTTTTAAATCCAATTGTAGATTTTATGCCAGTCATACCTTTGTTTTTTTTTCTCTTA